TTATAACTATTTTTTTGATCAATCGTTAAATTTAATGAAATCAACTGCAATGGTAATTATTCTATAGATATAGAGCCTTTTTTTTTATTTAATCGGATAAAAAGCGATCGCCTATTCATCCTAATATTGGAATTGTCTGAACAATATAAATAGAATATTGATTGGAGAGAGGTATGATATAAAAAGATCTTTTAGATCTCTTTCCTTTTTTTTACAATTCTTTACTCTACTATTGTTATTGTAATCTTTTTTGCTATTACTCGAGATTGTATATACCATATTTGTATATTGATATTACCTAAGTCAATTCTCTTTGGCCGTGCATACATTGCATTAGGCTAAGCCAAAAAAGACTATTTCAAAAAAAAATGAGTCAATGATGACCCTCCAAAGATTCGCCTATATAAGCCGCAGCTAAAGTTGCAAAAATAAGAGCTTGAATACCACTTGTAAATAATCCAAGGAACATAACAGGGATAGGAACCACTAAAGGTACTAAAGAAACAAGAACAACAACTACTAATTCATCCGCTAATATATTCCCGAAAAGTCGAAAACTAAGCGATAGGGGTTTTGTAAAATCTTCTAAAATGTTAATGGGTAAAAGGATTGGAGTTGGTTGAATGTATTTACTGAAATAACCCAATCCCTTTTTGGTAAGACCCGCATAGAAATATGCCACTGACGTGAGTAAAGCTAAAGCAACGGTAGTATTTATATCATTCGTGGGTGCAGCTAACTCCCCCTGAGGTAACTCTATTATTTTCCAAGGTAAAAGAGCCCCGGACCAATTAGAAACAAAAATAAATAGAAACATAGTTCCAATAAAGGGAACCCAAGAACCGTATTCTTCTCCAACCTGAGTTTTACTCAGGTCTCGAATGAATTCAAGGATATATTCGAAGAAATTTTGACCGTCAGCCGGAATGGTTTGTGGGTTTCGAACAGCTAAAGTAGCTGAACCCAATAAGATAGCAATTACAACCCAAGAGGTAATAAGTACTTGGGCATGGACTTGGAAACCCGCGATTTGCCAATAGAAATGTTGGCCTACTTCCACACTCGATATATCGTATAACCCTTTTAGGGTGTTGATGGAACACGATAGAACATCCATATTGCCCTCTGACAGAAATAAAAGGAATTATTTTGATTCAACCGTCTTTTTCTTGATTTGCCTATTTGAATCGCATATTCTGAATACCAATGAATCATGTACTATCCTCTTTTTTAAAATTCAAGAATAGCAACGGATTCCATCCATTTATGAGTATGAGTTTTCCGAAATAATGGATTTATCTTATATTCTTAATCAAAGATTTCTTATATAGCTAAAACGACCCTCACAAATTGCAAATACTAATTTGTTAAGAACTAATCGGATTGAAGCTATAGCGTCATCATTCGCCGGAATCGAAATATCCGCAAGGTCGGGGTCGCAATTTGTATCGATAAAACAAATCGTTGGAATTCCCAAAGCGATACATTCTCGAAGGGCCGTATATTCTTCTTGCTGATCAACGATGATTACAATATCGGGCAACCACGTCATATATTTAATTCCACCCAGATATGTTTGCAAATGAGATAATTGTCTCGTCAACATAGCTGCATCTCTTTTCGGAAGACGGTTGAGTTTCCCCGTCCTTTGTTCCATTCTCAAGTCCCTGAACTTATGAAGTCTCATTTCTGTAGTGGACCAATTCGTTAACATACCGCCGAGCCATTTTTTATTAACATAATGACACCGAGCCCTTATTGCAGCCCATGCTATTGAATCGGCTACGTTATTTTTGGTACCAACAATTAAGAATTGTTTTCCTCTACTTGCGGCATCAAAAACCAAACCGCAAGCTTCTGATAAAAAACGAGCCGTTCTAGTAAGATTTGTAATATGAATACCTTTGCGCTTTCCAGAGATATAAGGTACCATTCTAGGATTCCATTTCCTAGTACTATGACCAAAATGCACTCCTGCTTCCATCATCTCTTCTAGATTGATGTTCCAATATCTTCTTGTCATTTCTCCCCACATTTTTTCTTTTTTTTTTTGAAAAAAAAAAGAGACGATGTACATGTACACGGAAATAAATAATTGTTCCGACGGAACCTTCTCGTCTACCGAAGATTGGCTGCTTGGTTAATTCCTTTGCTATTCATTATTCTTTTTATTACCAATCTTAAGAATCGTGAACTCTTAATAAATGATATAATTGTTCTGATATATTATGAGAATTCTTTAAAATGCAAGAATCAAATAATCCTCTGTGGTAGAACAAAATATCTCTCATTTCCCCCCCGAATAGATTCTTCTTTTTAGTTTCCAAAGAGATGTTGTGATGTTGGCTTGAACGGCGCACTAATCTTTTGAATCCGGTCCCAACGGGTATCATCCTCCCCAGAACAACATTTTCTTTCAGCCCTTTCAACCAATCAACACGACTCCGGAGAGAGGCTTTTGCTAAAACTCGAGCAGTTTCTTGAAAACTGGCTTCGGATATGAAACTTTGAGTATTCAAAGATGTTCTCGTTATTCCCAATAAGATGGCTCGATAACGGATCACTTCTTCCAAAGCACGCCCCATTCGTTCCGCTCGTAACAATCCAATCAGTTCTCCGGGCGAAAAAACATCAGACATTCCATCTTCTGAAACCAACACTTTTGATGTTATTTGGCGTACAATCATCTCTATATGTTTATTATGAATCTGCACCCCCTGGGATCGATAAATCTTTTGGATCTTATTAACCAAAGAAATACGACTTTGCGCTATAGTTAGCTCAGCGCCAATCAAGAATCCCCAAGGAATTCCAAGAATTCTTGTTAGATGTTCGTTCCAACCCTCAACCCTCCTTTCGAGGTTCATCGATATTGAATCAACCGAACGCACTTCTAAGACCTGTTCGACTTTTGGAAGACCCTGCGTTATATCACCAGATTTCGATTTTTCATATATAAATGTAACTAATGTATCTCCTTCGTAAAGGATTTCCCCATAATGGCCGCGAACAGTTGCTCCGGGAGTGGCTAAATAAGGCTTAGCTGATCTTATTACTACAGAGTTAACTTGAACAATTAGAACTTGACCCGATTTTAGATGGGGCCTGTTTTTGGCTATCCATACATTTTCGCAAATAAACTGCCCAAGATTCATTATTGTGGATGTCTCTTCATAATAATTGTGATGGCGAAAATACCAATTCAAATTGAATGGATTCAAAATGATGTTACTGCACGGATCGGGATTATAAATTCTCCCGTTTTCAGATATTAAAAAATAGTTTAGTCCTTGAAAAGTCTGTTTTAAATTGTCAAGTTGCAAATAGTTAGTTACCGAGGTCTGATTATGAGTTATTAAATAGTAAAATGAATAAAAATTCACAACAGGAAGGGCTATTCCTAAAGGACCCAACGAATCCCTAATTGGAATTATGGAATCTTTTTTAATTGATTCTTTTCTAGCATTGTGATATTTTATACCGACGAATGGACCCATTCGAAAACAATTGGATGATGACAAAATTATCAAAGATTGACATTCTTTATTTCTATTCAATAACGTACGAATAGTTCCTTGATTTTGGATAAGCAATTCTTGAATCCTTGTTGCCTGAAAATTAGAATAAAACGGATTGATATTGGTGCGATCTGATCCATTATCAGAGATGAATCCTGAACCTGAGGGATGATTCCTTTTTTCGGTATACGAAATAGGGTATTTCGCTAAGTCAATTCTTAGGAAATCCCGAATCAAACCATTTGTCCTTACTTCAACAAAAGAAGCAGAAGCCTCCTTTATTGAAGAGCTTTTGTTCTCTTGGTCCCAATTCAATACTAAACACGTCCGAACTAATTGAATACTTGTGCCATCAATTCCCCCAATTGGTTTGCCAAGGATATAATTGACAACTTGAAGTTGCACATTATACCTTTCCCGCAACATATCCTGTGGGAAAAGTGCTGCTAAATTTATACCGTCCGCGATTTTATATGTGACTACGGGTCGAACCAAAACAAAAGACTTTTTCTTGGTAGGTGTGATCCGTTGGACATAGATCCAATTTTTCAGTTTTTTTAATTCCTTGTAATTTGTTTTTCCTATTCCTGATGGTATCAAAATGCCGCTGTGACGACATAGCTTATCTGTCTCTTCAGGAAAATGGATATCTCCAGAAAAGATTTTAAGTTCAATCCCCCCCTTTTTTCTCTCCACTCGGACCAATCCGCCCGCTCGGCTTCTTGTATTTAAAGCGATTCGTGTATCTACTCCAATGATACTATTGTTCCGTACCATTATGAAAGAAGATCCAGGTAAGATATGTACTTCCTCAGGAATGAAAAAAAATCGATCTACTTTCCTTTGGTATTTTGGCCTAAATTCTTTGACTCCTCGATACTCAATCTCAATCAAATCCTCTTTTTTGACGATTGAATGCGCCTCTATAGTCCCATATTTAGTAATTCCCGAACTCTTTCTTTTGTATCGAGGATCATCAAAATAAGCAAGAATGCTTTTTCTACGGAAAATACCGTTTATAGGTATTTCAATCAAGATACCCGGGCGGGGCATTAGTTCCTTCTCCCGTTCTTGAATCGATTGGAATGGAAAGATGAATCTCATTTTTCGCCTTTTTGCCAATAAATCAAAATTTTTGTGGAGAATGGCAAGATATATGAGATTACAACGATCCGTGCATATGATTCGATTAAGTTCTGAATAATTAGGAATCCCGCCCTCTTTTTTACCAGAAAAATCCCAACTAAAGAATTTGCGTCTCACTTGATCATTAGTCACCGAGAGGTTAGAAATATAAGGCCGGGAATAAACCTTCATTTGATCTTGATCCTTGTGGAGCAAAAAGAAGTCTACACTTGATCTGCACGGATCCCCGGATAATATCCATAAATGACTTGTTTTTGGTAAGAGATGAACATTACCATATATAAATTCGGGTGCATGGTACACATTGGTACTCCAATGCATTTCTCCCCCGGAGTC